ATTGTCTTGCGTTCAACTTCATTACCATCAACATTTAGAATTGAAAGATCAGAATAAAATTGTGTAATTGTGGTTTGTTTTGTGTATGTAATCCAAAAATCATTTATCCGTATTGAAACTTTTGGAATCAATGTAAATTGTCCATTATTTAAAACGTTTTGAATATGAAACGTTTCGGTTTTAGGTATAATTTCTTGAGCTTTAAACCCACCTACTGAACCAATAATTGCACCAATCAATATTATAATCATACTAAAATGAACAATAATAGGAGCTATTCGTCCGATTAAACCTTTATAACAATAAATAATATTTTTTTGTTGAAAAATAGAATAGTTATTTTCTTTTATTTTGAATAATAGTTGTGACAAAGAAAGATGTTGTAAATTCGTTGAGATATTTAATCGACAAAATTGCTGAGTTGTCCGGAAAAATTGACATCTGCGAGCAACTTTTAAAGATGGAAACTGTTGTAATAAAGTGCAAGTTAATAAACTTAACCCAAACAATAAAATAAGTGTAATAAACCACCATGTTTTATAAATATGGTCGAAACCAAAGCGAAGGATAATATCCCATGATAAAAATCCAAAAACTCTATTTGTTAAGGGATAATTTAATTTATATGTTTCAATTGATTGATCTTGTTCAATAACTGTTCCAATTATACTTAAAGCGGCAATTATCAATAAAATAAAGATAGCAAATCTCAAATCAGCTATTGATTTAAAAAGATTTAATTTCATAAGAATATTAATTTAAAGAAATAGATTTTGAAGAAGCAAGACGAATTCGCCCAGAGACTGCCCAATTTTTTAGCTTTAATGTCTGATTATTATCTAACTTTGATAGAGGTATTAATTGTGTTAATGATAAGCAAATATCTTCAGTTGTAAATTCTCTTTTTTCATAAAAGGCATGATACATAGCTTCAATAATACTTTGACGAATTTCCGCGCCTGAGAAAGCTTCCGAAAGTTGTGCTAACTTTGAATAATCAAATAATTCCCAACGATTCGGACGAAATTCTTGAATATGAATTTTAAAAATTTGTTCTCGTTCTTGTTTTTGTGGTAAATCCAAGAAAAAAATTTCATCGAATCGACCTTTTCGAATAATTTCTAATGGTAAAAGATCTATATTATTTGCTGTTGCAACTACAAAAACTGGCTTTGTTTTTTCTGATAACCAACTTATAAATGTTGCTAATACACGATTACTAGTACCACTATCTCCTGTATTATTATTATTACTAAAAGCTTTATCAATTTCATCAATCCATAAAATACAAGGTGAAATTGTTTCTGCTACTTGAATCATTTGGCGAAGACGAGATTCGGATTCACCGACAATTCCTCCAAAAAGTTTCCCAACATCTAGTTTTAATAAAGGCAATTGCCATTCATTAGCAATAGCTTTAGCAGTTAAAGATTTTCCAGTTCCTTGAATTCCAACCAATAATAACCCGCGTGGGGTTGGCAATCCATAATTGGATGCTTGAATGCCAAAAGAAGTTTTTCGTTTCTTTAACCAATTTTTTAAATTATCAACTCCACCAATTTTAGAAATCGTTTCATCCACTGACCAATATTCTAAAATTTCTGTTTGACTAATAATCTGTTTTTTTTCATTTAATAATAGTTTAATACTATTTTCATCAATTGTTTTATAAGTCGCAATGATTTTTGATAAAACACGTCTAATACGTTCAAGAGATAAACCTTGGCATGCTCGTGTTAAACTTTCTAAAATTTGTTGATCAATTTGAATATTTAATGATTCAATTAACCGTTTTAATTCATAATTAATTTCACTTTCAACAGGTAATTGAAATTGTAAAATTGTAATTAAATCAGATAATTCTTTTGGAATATTGAATTCTGATCCAATAATAATAATTGTTTTTGGTTGAAGTTTTAGAATTCGACTTATATTTTTTAATTTTCTTGAAATTGAAACATCTGTTAAAAATCTATTAAAATCTTTTAATAAAAATAAAGCAGGAGTTTGAGCGGTTAACCGCTCTACAAGTTCAAGTGCTTGTACTGGATTTCTCTTTGCAAATCCTTCATTATTGGGGTTATTTGTATATCCATCAATAAAATCCCAACTATAAATACTTCTATTTAAACTGGTTTTAATATATTTCCGGATAATATACTCTACTCGGTCCTCTTCAATCGTATTAATGTAAATTATGGGGTACCTAGCTTTTAATAAAAGCGTTAATTCATCAGTAAATTTCATAAAATCGTTCTATCAAAATTCTATTTAATAAAGTACTATTATATTAATTTTACATAAAAAAATTGTTTATTATTAGAGGAAACAAAACTGATTCACTCTAATAATTTATTTAATTAACGTGAAATTGCTAATTTCTTTCGACCTTTTTGTCTTCGGTTTCGGATTATTTTTCTCCCTTGAGCTGTCGACATACGAGCACGAAATCCCGATACTTTTAAAATAGACGAACGGGTTTTATTTGATAGAGTACGTTTTGTCATAAATATATTTATTTTTTTTAATAAAAAACGAATTGAACATTTATAGTATAAAGGAATGTAAAAAATCACGAATTAATAAATGTCTGATCGTTATATTTCGATTTTGGAATAAATTATAGGCTTCTTCTTTAAATTCAAACAATGGATTGCGTTGCCCATAACTTCTCCATCCTACCGCATCACGTAATAATGCAATTTTTTGTAAATGTTCTTTCCAAGCAATATCTGTATAATAAAGAATAATTGTGCGTTCAAACGATCTAATTAAACCAATTTGACATATTTCAAATTCTAAGACTTTAGATTCATAGGATAACCAAAATTCTTGAAATAAATAAGTTTTTAATTCAAATGGATCTATGTTATTTAAATCCTCATTTAAACTTACTAACCTTGTTTTAAAAAGTTCTTCAATTAGAGAACTATTTTTTGTAAACTTCGGATCTTTCAATAAATTTATAATATCTTTAATAACTTGTTCACCATAAGCTAAAATTGTTTCTCGAAGAGATTGACTTTCTAAAAGTTTTTTTCGCTCATAATATACAATGTTCCGTTGTTTATTTAATATATCATCGTAGTCAAATAAGTATTTTCTTCCATCATAATCTCTTTCTTCGACTCGTTTCTGAGCAGCATCTAAACTTTTAGTCAGTAGATTTGATTCCAATGGGAGATCATCCAAAAGTTGATTTTGCATGAAGTTTTGAAGTTTCGAACTTCCAAAATTTCGGAATAACGAATCCTCTAAACTTAAAAAAAATCTAGAAGTTCCTGGATCGCCTTGGCGTCCACATCTACCACGTAATTGATTATCTATTCGACGAGAATTATTTCGTTCGGTTCCAATAATGTAAAGTCCGCCTAAGTTTTTAACAATTTTATTGTTAATACTGTGATTTTTTTTCTCAAATTTTATTAGTTCATTTAATAAAAATTTAATTGAACATTGATAGGGGATTTTAGGAATTCGAATTTGATCAATTTCATTTAAGAACTTTAAAATTCCAGTTGATGATAAACTTAAAAATTTGGAATCATTAAGTAATGTATTTAAAACACTTAAAAATTTTTGTGAAGTAAAATTACTATCCTTTGCTAAAGGAAAAATCTTGTTTAATTTTGTTGAATTACTTTGGTTTTTATAAGAAACTAAAATATTATAAAGTTGCTTTCGAACTTTAAATGTAATGTTTCCACCTAAAATAATATCTGTTCCTCGACCTGCCATATTTGTCGCAATTGTAATACTTCCAATTTCCCCAGCTTGTGCGACAATCTCTGATTCTCGTTTTACATTTTCTGGTTTTGCATTTAACAATCTATATAATAGTTGATATTCTTTTAATAAATCTGCTAACATTTCCGAATTTTCAACTGTTGTTGTGCCAATTAAAATTGGCTGTTTTGTTTTTGAAATAGATTTACATTCTCGTGCAATCGCAGTCCATTTAGTTAAACTATCTTTATAAACAAAGTCAGGCAAGTCTTTACGAAGATTTGGTCGGGCTGTCGGTATCTCTTCTACTGGTAAGTTATAAATCTTTTCAAATTCTACCTCGGATGTTTTAGCGGTTCCAGTCATACCGGACAATTTAGGATACAATAAGAAAAAATTTTGATACGTTATAGATGCCGCTGTTTCTGTATTTTGCCTAATCGGAACTCCTTCTTTCGCCTCAACAGCTTGATGTAAACCTTCATTCCATCTTCTATCCGGCATAATTCGACCTGTAAATTCATCAACAATTATAATTTGATTGTTTTGAACAATATAATGGACGTTTCGGAAGAATAAAGCAGTTGCTTTAATAGCACTTAATAGATAAGGAATCCAAGGATCATTAGGGTTATACAAATCTTCGACTTGTAAGATTTTTTCAATTTGAGCTGTTCCTTGTTCAGTTAAAATAATATTTCTATTTTTTTCATCTACTTTAAAATGAACATTAACCTCCAAATATTCAGCAACTTCCGCTGCAACAATATATTTATCAATACAAGTTTCCACCGCTTGAGAAATTATTAATGGAACTTGTGCTTCATCAATAAAGATAGAATCAACTTCATCTACAATACAATAATTAAAAGGTGGTAAAACAACTTGATTCAAATTGGATGCCATATTATCACGCAAATAATCAAAAGCTAATTCATTATTTGTTACATAGGTAATGTCAGCTTTATAATTTTCTTGTCGTTCTAAAAAGGCCATATCTTCTTGAATTAAACCTGTGTCTAGGCCTAAGAATCGATAGATTTGTCCCATTGAGACTTGGTCACGGCTGGCTAAATAATCATTTACCGTAACAATATGAACACCTTTATTTGTTAAAGCATTTAAATAAGCTGGTAAAGTTGCAACTAATGTTTTTCCTTCACCAGTTCGCATTTCACTAATTTTTCCACTATTTAAAACTAAGCCTCCAAGTAACTGAACATCAAAATGACGAAGACCTAAAGTTCGTAAACTTGCTTCTCGTGTAATTGCAAAAGATTGGGCAATTAGTGCGTCTAAATCTTGTTCTTGTTGATATTGTTTTTTTAATTGAAATGTTTTATTTCTTAGCTCGGTATCAGTTAACGATTTTAAGCTATTTTCTAGAGCATTAATTTGATTAATTAATGTCTGATACTTATTTGTGACTGAATCTTTAATAAATGGATTTTTTAGCATTTTGAAGGATTTATAAAGTTCGACTAAATAACAATATTTACTCGTTTATGTTGAGCATCTTTATAATCAAATTTTACAGTCCCATCAACTAATGCAAATAGAGTGAAATCTTTTCCATATCCAACGTTAGAACCAGGTTTAAATTTCATTCCTCTTTGACGGATTAAAATACTCCCAGCTGTTACTTTTTCACCGCCAAATCTTTTAACACCTAAGCGTTTTGCATTCGAATCACGACCATTTTTGGTACTACCTGCACCTTTTTTATGTGCCATATCTATATTCCTTAATTATTAGTTAATATTTATTTCTTCAATAAGAACTCTAGTTAAATCCTGGCGATGACCTTGTTTCTTACGAGTTTTTTTCTTAGGACGCATCTTATATACAATAGTTTTACGACTACGTAAATGTTCTAAAATCTTTCCTTTAACTTTTACACTTTCTAAATAAGGTTTTCCGATTAAAAGCTCTCCGTCATTATTAACCAGTAAAACCCTATTTAATGTAATCTCTTTTCCAAGTTCTGTCGGAATACGGTTTAGATCATAATATTTTCCTGTTTCAATCCAAAATTGTCTTCCACTAATTTCTACAATTGCGTATTTCATAATTTAGAAGAGTTTCTCTTTTTATAAAATAATATTACAAAATAAATTTTATTTTAGTCAACTTAAATTAGAACTGGATAAATTTATAAATTTTTAAGTAACCATAATTCATTATAAAAGAAGTCAAAAGCTTTAGATCGATGAGAATCTGTATTTGTAATAATTGATAATGTTCGAGTTATTTTAATGTTCTCGATTGTTATAATTTCAACCGTCTTTAATTCAATTTCCTTTTCTATTGCTGATGATGATACAAAAGCCGCCCCTAAGCCAAGACTAACGGCAGTCTTTATAGCTTCAATAGAATTTAGTTCCATAACTACATTAAACTGTTTCGTTTGAATATTATTTTGAATCAAAATATTATCAATAAATTTATGGATTGTAGAATTCGAATTTAATGTTATAAAATTTAAATGATAAAGATCTTCTCGACTAATTTTTTTTTTTTTCTTTCTTGCAAATGGGTGTGACTTAGGAATTATTAAAATGAGCTCGTCTTCGACAAAATCCTCAATTTCTAAATTTTTTTTTAAACCAGTAGGAATATCACCTCCCACAATGGCAATATCAATAATTCGATCCGCAACTTTTTTTGCAATAATTCTCGTTGAATCAATATCAATATTTAAAGTAATTTGTGGGTAACTTTGAGCAAATAAAGTTAAAACACGGGGCATTAAATATGCTCCAATAGTTTGACTTGCCCCAACTTTTAAATTCCCTCGTTCACCATCTTTTAAATCATTTAAGGCGCGACAACTTTCTTCACATAAAGCAAGTATTCGTTCTGAATATTGAAGAAAAACATTACCTGCTTCAGTTAAAGATATTTTATTACCAGTTCGATTTAACAATAAAATTCCTAAACTAGTTTCTAAAGTTTTAATTTGTTTACTTAGTGAGGGTTGCGAAACAAATAAAATTTCAGCAGCTTGAGTAAAACTTTTTTCGGAAGCAATAGCTTTAAAAATACGTAATTGTTGGAGAGTAAAGGGAAGAACCATATAACAAATATTTAAGAAGTTAATGAAAGAAGTTTTAAAATGCGGATAGAGAGACTCGAACTCTCAAAACAAAAGTTACTAGGACCTAAATCTAGCGCGTCTACCAATTTCGCCACATCCGCTAATCTTACTTTATTAATATTTTTATAGATACATTTTAAATGACAAATTAAGTTTCACTTGAGAGCTAGAAATTAAAATTTATTTATCGTTAACTTTAAATAAATTTGAAATTTTCTTAATATATTTAAATTTATACTAAGAAAATTTCAAATTTATTCATCAACGTAGAGACGATATACAAAACTTGTAGTTTTACCTCGTAATATTGATTTAGCTAATGATAAAGATTTTTGGGCAGATTTTGCTGCTTTTCTTTTCCAATTAGCCTTACGACTATTTTTTTTTGCTTTTGATGTCCGTTTTTTAGGTACAGCCATAACTTTTTTATCTTTTATTTAAGATAGTTTTTTAATTTAAATTTATTGTACAAAATAGAATTTAATTTGTCTAGATTTGTTAATGGTAGCTTTTAAAAAGCTATTAATAATTCAATATAATTAAAATTATTTCAAAATCCGTTATAGCTAATTAAATTAAAAAAATTTGCAAATATTTTTAAAAAATAATTACAAGACTATTTTTGGTTTTTCTAGCCTTGTAATTATTTTCTAACGTGATAAACGTTGAATTTGTTGAATTGCTAAACGACCAATATTAAATAAAGCCCATGATGCTGCTACTAAAACAGGCGCAGCAATTACTAGTAAACGAGTATCCATAACTGATAATCCTCTAGAAATGTTAAAAAATTAAATACAGAAAATAATGTTAATGACTAGTATTATACTTAATATTATATATAAAACTTAAAATATTTTTTAAGAATAATTTTTTACCTTCATTAAAAATTACCTAAACTAACTCCTATGAAATTCTCTTACTATTATTGTCTTTTTTAAAACTTTGGCATTGAACTATCTTCCCAGGAGGTCCCCCCCCAAGTATTGTCGTCGATTTATAACGTTTCACAACTGAGTTCGAGATGGATCAGTGTGGTTCCGCTCAGTACACTAAAAACACCAAAGCAAAAAATCTTTAAGATATTTTTTATACCTTAAAGATTTTAAAAATTCAAGTCCTCGGTCTATTAGGACATCTCAGCACATACATTACTGTACTTACACTTAATGCCTATCAAACGGTTAGTCTTACCGTGACCTTACTCACTTACGTGATGAGAATACTTATCTTGAGGTGGGCTTCCCACTTAGATGCTTTCAGCGGTTATCCACTCCATACATAGCTACCCAGCGTTTACCGTTGGCACGATAACTGGTACACCAGAGGTATGTCCTTCTCGGTCCTCTCGTACTAAAGAAGGCTCCTCTCAATATTCTAGCGCCTACACCGGATATGGACCGAACTGTCTCACGACGTTCTGAACCCAGCTCGCGTACCGCTTTCATGGGCGAACAGCCCAACCCTTGGGACGTACTACCGCCCCAGGATGCGATGAGCCGACATCGAGGTGCCAAACCTCCCCGTCGATGTGAACTCTTGGGGGAGATCAGCCTGTTATCCCTAGAGTAACTTTTATCCGTTGAGTGACGGCCTTTCCACTCAGTACCGTCAGATCACTAAGACCGACTTTCGTCCCTGCTCGACTTGTAGGTCTCACAGTCAAGCTTCCTTATGCCTTTACACTCTAGATACGATTTCTAACCGTTCAGAGGAAACCTTTGTACGCCTCCGTTACCGTTTAGGAGGCGACCGCCCCAGTCAAACTGCCCGCCTGAAACTGTCCTTTGACCAGATAATGATTCAAAGTTAGAAATCTAACATTACAAGAGTGGTATCTCACTGATGGCTCCAATAATCCCGCAAGATTATAATCAACGCCTCCCACCTATACTGCGCGAATAAAGTCCAATTTCAATTTCAAGTTACAGTAAAGCTTCATAGGGTCTTTCTGTCCTGGTGCAGGTAGTCCGCATCTTCACAGACAAGTCTATTTCACCGAGCCTCTCTCCGAGACAGCATCCAAATCATTACGCCTTTCGTGCGGGTCGGAACTTACCCGACAAGGAATTTCGCTACCTTAGGACCGTTATAGTTACGGCCGCCGTTCACCAGGGCTTCAGTTACCAGCTTCGCAATTGCTAACCGACTTCTTTAACCTTCTGGCACTGGGCAGGCGTCAGCCCCCATACATCGTCTTACGACTTAGCGGAGACCTGTGTTTTTGATAAACAGTTGCTTGGATCTTGTTATTGCAACCTTAAGAATAAGGCACTCCTTCTCCCGAAGTTACGGAGTTATTTTGCCGAGTTCCTTAGAGAGAGTTATCTCGCGCCCCTTAGTATACTCTACTTACCCACCTGTGTCGGTTATGGTACAGGCATTTTTTATTTATGACAGTGCAAGCTTTTCTTGGAAGTATGACATACACTACTTCGACGCCTTAGCGTCTCGTACTCACGTCTCAACTCAAAGCGTTTTCTCCGCTTCTCAACATCTCGAACGTTTAAACCGGTAAAACCAATATCCGGCTAGCTTAGCCTTCTCCGTCCCTCGATATCAATAAAAAACGGTACGGGAATATTAACCCGTTGTCCATCGACTACGCTTTTCAGCCTCGCCTTAGGTCCTGACTTACCCTCCGCGGACGAGCCTTCCGGAGGAAACCTTAGGTTTTCGGGGTATAGGATTCTCACCTATATTTTCGTTACTCAAGCCGACATTCTCACTTCTGCTTCGTCCATATCCGCTTACGCTAATACTTCGACCTACAACAGAACGCTCCCCTACCGATATATAAATATATATCGCACAGTTTCGGCAAATTACTTAGTCCCATACATTTTCGGCGCAGGTTTACTCGATCAGTGAGCTATTACGCACTCTTTAAAGGATTGCTGCTTCTAAGCAAACCTCCTGATTGTTTATGCACCCCCACCTCCTTTACCACTTAGTAATTATTTAAGGGCCTTAACTGGTGCTCTGGGCTGTTTCCCTCTTGACAATGGAGCTTATCCCCCACAGTCTTACTGGTAAATTGTACATTTAGTATTCTTAGTTTGCAACGATTTGGTACCGAATTACCAGCCCGCATACGTAACAGTGCTTTACCCCTAAATTATAACATTTACCGCTGCGCCTAAACGCATTTCGGGGAGAACCAGCTAGCTCCGGATT